TTTTTCGCTATCTTTTTTCGAGAACCACCTAAAGTTCCAACTAAAAAGACGAAATGATTTTTCTGTATCTCAATTGAAGTAATGAGCCTTCCCAATATTGGGAAGGCTCATTACTTCAATTAGTCTCCATGTTCCTCGAATGGATCTCGTAGTTGTTGAGAGGGTTGCCCAAAAGCAGTATATAAGGCGTACCCAGTAAAACTTACAAGTAAACCAGATATAAAGATGGCAACTAGTGTTGCTGTTTCCATTCTTATATAGTTTCAAGACCACAAGGGATTTATGCTAAGATCATTTATTTACAACGGAATGGTATACAAAGTCAACAGATCTCAATGAATATAAAATAAGATTTATGGCTACACAAACCGTTGGGGGTAGTTCTAGATCTGGTTCAAGACGAACTATTGTAGGGGATTTATTGAAACCGTTGAATTCAGAATATGGTAAAGTAGCTCCTGGGTGGGGAACTACTCCTTTGATGGGTATTGCAATGGCTCTATTTGCGATATTCTTATCTATTATTTTGGAGATTTATAATTCTTCTATTTTACTGGACGGAATTTCAATGAATTAGATTGTATTAACTCGCTTTTCAAGACAAAGCGAAATATGTAGGTCTCTGATTTTTAGCCCATTCTATAATTTGGCAGTTCGACCGTGAAATTTCTTTGTTTCTGTATTTCCGGAATATGAGTGTGTGACTTGTTATAATGGATCCTATGGATAGTACAGCGAATAGGTCTGTCATCTTGCTAGAGATGGTTTTATTTCGTCGGATATTCTCCTCGTATCTGAAGCACGGAATATATAAAATAGATTACAAAGTATTAAAACTATGATTCATACTTAACATTCAGACCTCGTGGTCGGACTTACACATTTTTTTTTTCAAAGAGTTAGATTTAGAAGTTATGTTATAAATTGAAAGATTTTTATTCTTTCAAACTCCCGTTTATGCTTATTTTGATCAAAGTCCAAGGGTCTCTTTGGATTTTTAGTCATTATCTCTATTCATTAAATAAATGATGATCCAACGGTTCTTACTCAAAGAATTTGAGGGCTTAGTTTGACCGGGTTTTATTGACTCATCGTGGTTCTAGTATGAATCTGAGGTTGTAATTGATTCATAGGTCTTAACAAGAAAATTCCTATCAATGATAAAGAAAACAGTCGTAAAGTCTCATGACGCACAAATAAAAATAACAATAAAGAAAATAGGTAATTATAGAAGATTCAAGAGGCCTGGTCAACATATAGATGAATGGGCCGACTTGATATTTTGGCATTATAACCACAATAAATAACTTTCGGATTTTTATTCTTTCCTATCGTCAGAAAATAGTGAATCGTACAATTAGGTAGTTTCGAACACATATCCGATAGAATCTTGTATTTTGGTCTTTATGTTTGAGCCGTACGAGATGAAATTCTCATATACGGTTCTCAGAGGGGAGTTACCTATCTCAATAAAATCTATGATTGGTTCGAAGAACGTCTTGAGATTCAGGCAATTGCTGATGATATAACTAGTAAATATGTTCCTCCTCATGTCAACATTTTTTATTGTCTAGGAGGAATTACGCTCACTTGTTTTTTAGTACAAGTAGCTACAGGGTTTGCTATGACTTTTTATTATCGTCCGACAGTTACGGATGCTTTTGCTTCTGTTCAATATATAATGACTGAAGCTAATTTTGGTTGGTTAATCCGATCAGTTCATCGATGGTCGGCAAGTATGATGGTACTAATGATGATCCTCCACGTATTTCGTGTGTATCTCACTGGTGGCTTTAAAAAACCTCGCGAATTGACTTGGGTTACTGGTGTGGTTTTGGCTGTATTGACCGCATCTTTTGGTGTAACTGGTTATTCCTTACCTTGGGACCAAATTGGTTATTGGGCTGTAAAAATTGTAACAGGTGTGCCGGAAGCTATTCCTGTAATAGGATCGCCTTTGGTAGAGTTATTGCGCGGAAGTGCTAGTGTGGGACAATCCACTTTGACTCGTTTTTATAGTTTACACACTTTTGTATTACCTCTTCTTACTGCCGTATTTATGTTAATGCACTTCCTAATGATACGTAAGCAAGGCATTTCTGGCCCTTTATAGAGAGTATATCATAGCTATTTGTAATCAATCATTGGGGTAGGAACAATAGTATTTTATTGCTACAAATATGGATTATTGAAAAGAATAAGGCATGTATTTTGGATATTTCTCTTCAACTCTACAAAAATATAGAAGTGTATTATTTATTTGACACTCATAGTTGAAGTGAATTTTCCGAAGATTAAATGGATTATGGGAGTGTGTGACTTGAACTATTGATCGGGCTGTGCAGAATCTATATTTTTATCTGCCACATTTGAATTCACAACCAAAAATGTGTCTTTGTTCCAACTAGCGTGAAAGCCCCATACAGAAGATAGGCTGGTTTGTTTGAAGAGAATCTTCTTTTTCTATGATCAAACTTGATCATGTCATATATGAACAGGC